ATTGGTGAAACTTACTACTTGAAATTCAACAGATCCTCTGTTTTCTTTGTTTTCTTCTTGTTCTTTCAAAAGAATTGAAATAAATGAATTTTTTACCATAAAAGAATTTGATACTCCCCTTTTTACAGATATTTATTTTATTGATCAGTAATAATAATGTACAAAATTTTAATGTAGTATACACAATAATCATAATTTCTTTATATTCATTTTATCAATTAACATTAACCAACCTATTTTTGAGTTCATTTGCCTAGTGATACAAAAATATGATACCAAAGAGTTTAGTACGAAGATTCTGTTTATTTATTTATAGCTTTAATTGATACGCCATTTCCTTATTCTTTATCCTAAACTAGGATGTAGGATAGTACATGTGTGCATCGGGTTACTTGTATATAACATGGATATTTGCAGATCACGGACAGCAGAAAAAATGAAAAAAGATAGTTGATAGAACAACAGAATATATAGGAAACTCAAAAATTTCAATTAGGGATACATATATATCCTTAACATACTAAAGCGGCTCCCATTATTGGTGTCAAACCAATAGCGATTCATACAAGCTAAATCCTCTAATCGATAATTAGGCCAAAAAAAGAACTTTAATTTAATTAATTCATTTTTTTTTATGTCAAAATTTTCACTTTCATCCAAAAATTGACTCCAGTTTTTTATCTTGTTCTCCTTGCAAAATAATTTATTTCTATGCACATTTTTTTGATTCTTTAAATTGAAAGAAATAAGAATTCTCAATTCTCTACGACGTCTAGACGATAAAACTTTTTCAGGAACAAGCAAATTAGAATTCTTTTTGTATATATTTAGAGTTTTTCTTTTATGTCTTGGAATGGATTCATCAAAATGATTATTAGCAAAATTTTGGGGGTTTCGGTATCTTTGATTACTTTGGTGCTTACTTTTATGAACCAATGAAATACCTATGATTTGATACATAAAAAACTGGCCATCATTTTTTACAGATAGACGGGCAGGTTCCATAATTAATATTCCCTTTTTCATTAATTGTGTAAGATTTAAACGTCTCCTCATTATATCCAGATTCATTTCTTTCCTTTGAATATAGGATATAGTAATAGTTCTTACATTTATGAGGCTAACCAGGAGACCGTATATCTGGATATTATTCATCATTTTTTGATTCAATTGATTCAAACGTCCAGTCCATCTTAATTGCAAAGGAAAATCTCCTTTAAATAATATGTTTAGTTTTTCAATTGATTCTAAAAAAGATTCTTCAATATTGTTTTGATTCTTTAATTCAAAATATTGTTTTGATTTGGATGGGCTAAAATTTAAAAAATCCTCACCCTCCTCTTGCCTTCCCTTGATATTTTTATTTTCACTAAAATTTGGATTTATATTCAAATTAAAAAGAAGTAAGTTGCTTGGGATAAACCAAGGTTTCTCTTTATATTTATGATAAAGTATCACAAACTCTGGAAAGAAAAAAAATTGCGGATTTGATATGAGGCGATTTAAGATTAAGAATTTTTCATTCATTCCCATCCAATCAAAAAAGACCTTTTTGTAATTTTTTTCGGAATTTGAGTAAATTGGAAGATAAAAAAGACCATTATCAATATTATGAATTTTATCCCTTATTTTGATTTGGTCCTTTTTAGGTTCAACCTGAATATTTTTATTCAATTTCCAACCCAAATATTTTCTATCTGTATTTTTTTCCATATCTATATAATAGCTTTTTCCTAGATAATTCTTGATAGGAATATTTTTGAGTATGTAAATAATTTTTTCTTTCTTTCTGGTGGAATTTTCTTGCTTCTTATTTGTTTCTAATGATGATCTATAAATATAGGACTTCTTTTTAGTTTCAGAATGAATATATTTATATGATAAACGATCATATCTATAGTTTTTTTGAAAATTTTCTTCTTTATTTGGTAATAAATAGACTTTCGAGTTTTGTTTTTTTTTGTAATCAAATAATTGGTCTTTTTCATAGGAATACCATTTCTTTAGATCCTTATTTTGAGACGTCTGGCATTTCTTTTTTCCATTTAGCCCTTTTTGGGGGACTAAACTAGACCATGTAATCTGAGATAAATCGTATTGATAATGACCTCTTAACCAGTTTTTCCAGGGATTCATTCCAAAATTTGGAAGTTTATTATGTGTTACGTCGGAATCAAATATCCCTTGTCTTCCAAAAAAATCCTTTATTTCATTCTTAAGAAAAAAAGACGGTCCATTATACTGAAGAATAGATCTTAACTTATTGAAGTGAATAACCTGGGTTTGTGATAATTTTAAAAATACATATTTTTGTGACAAGTAAGATAAATCAAAAAAAATATGTGACTCCCCCTTACTATTTCTAAGATTATCAAAAGCCTTTTTTATATTTATAGTCGAAATAAAGTCCATTTTATTTTTTTTTTTTATCTTTTCTTTATTTGTTTCGTTCTTTTCTTTATTTGTTTCGTTCTTTTCTTTATTTGTTTCGTTCTTTTCTTTATTTGTTTCGTTATTGTCAATGTATTTTTTAATTATTTTTTTTGTTGATTCCATAAAAAGTTGTAGAGGGATTCTGCGCATATTAATGATACATAGAAAGATATCTATGTATATTTTTTCAAAGAAAAATTGAACTATTAATTCAATATTTTTTTTTTTTAATATTTTGCAAATTTTGGGGAGTGATTCTCCAGTATTCTTTTTCTTTTTTTTCATTATTTCTATTTCTATTTTATTTCTGATTGTGTTTCTTCTATCAATTCTATGTTTCATTTCTTCTTCTGCCTGTGAATTATTTGTGAAACCTGTAGATCTATTTTGACTAAGTGATTCATGAATTATGGGATTGCTTATTATAGAATCCTTTTCTATTTCAGTTTCTTTTGATTTGTATATTTCTCGCGGTATAAAAAATGGAATTTTTTTTCCTTTTAAAAGTTCTTTTATTATTTGTTTTACAAAGAAAAATGCTTTTTCTTCTTTTTTTTTTATTTTTTTTAAAGCTCCTCGAACTCTAAAATTTAATTTTCTTATTTTGACTTTATAGTCTATATCTTTCAAAATTGGTTCAAAAAAGGAAGGTGTTTTTCGCGGAGGACCAAAAGGATATTCCGTTTCCATTCCAAAAACTGTTAAAAAACAAGAATCAAAATCATCTTGTTGCTTTTGATCTCTATCAGAGAGTCGTAGCTTAGATTTGTGCCAAGGTTTCAAACGAAAAGGATATAGGATTTTGATCTGAAAACCTTCTCTTAACCAATTTTTAGGAAATTCTGTTTTGGAGAATTGAAGACCATTATAGCTGCACTTTAGATAAATTTCTCTATTCCAATCTTGGAAATCCTCGTACCATTCCGGAGATTGTCGCAAAAAAATACGGCCAATATTCTTAGCTATTATCAATAAGGGTAATTTAATATATCTTCTAAAAATTGATTGAGCTAGTAACAGAACACTTCTTGATTTTTGTGCATATGGAATGTTCTCCCAGAATTCTATTGTGTCTTCTTGGTTGTTTTTTTTTATTTGGAATTGTTGATCAAAAATCTCGAATTCTGACTTTTTGCCCGACCAATCTCTAAGATTAAAAAAAAGTTTCATTAGGTCAGATATAGGAAAAGGAAAATCTTCCATTTTTTCCAAAAAAAGGGGGGAATGGGGATTCCCTTGAGACGGTCCCCAAATAACCATTTTACGTCTTTGAAAACGGCTAGAGCTTTTGATTACGGCTCGACGAAAATCTGGTTCTTCCAAATAACTTATAAAACCCGAATCTCTATTAAATTTTTTATAAAGATTAAAATTATTGAAATTAGACTTCTTAAAACTTCGTGTGGAACGAGTTAAAAACGCGATATGTTTAAATTTTCTTGTTCGAAGCTGGTGATCCAGCCCTTGCATTATGCCTTGTTCTTTTCGTCGTTTTATAAAATATTGTTCCAACTCGTTGATTAATTTGTATGACCATCGAGGGAGTTTTTTACCTATTTCGTTTATTCCAATATATTTTTTTTCACGTTTAGGGTTAGTTATAATTGCGTTCAATGAGAACTTTAACCTATTATTTGAATCGATTTTTTCTTGGTTTTTTTCTGATCTTTCGATTTTCTGTTCATTTTCTAGAGAATTAGGATAGGAAAGAAGGATACCATGAATTTTATTTAGTTCAGCTGTTTCTGTGCAATTTTCTATCGAAGTTTCATTTATGATTGAAGAAGAAAACAATTTCTTCATTCTTCCACGATAAATCCCATTCAAAAAGGGATCATACATTTTCACTAGGCAATTTTTTTTTTTTTTCGTCTCAGCATTAGATAATCTAGTCTTTGTTTCAAGTATATTTAGAGAAAAAAATACTGTCTCTAAGGCCTCAATTCTATTTATCAACTCATTATTTAAGTTGTTATTTTTATCTTTATTGGTATAAAGCCACTCGGCGTATATTTCATCAGGGGAGAGTTTTTCTAATGTAGACAACGATATTCTTCTTGCTACCATTTCCCCAAAAGTTGACAAACTCGGAGGATATGTAAAAGATATTCTTTGTTTTCCATCGCTTTGGCATGTATAAAAAAAATATTGTGAGGCTTCTTTTCTTACAGAGCCTTTCAATTTTTTATTTATTTTTCTTATGTATCGTAATGGACGAGTCCATCGGTTATAATCGAAAAAAAAAGTAAGAATAGGTTTTTCAAAAAAAAAAAAGTATTTTTCTTCATTTTTTTTCTTTTTTTCAAGTATTTTGAACTTCAAATTTTCTTGATTCCCATACATATAATCAACTTCTTCTTCTTCCATTTTGTCGAGCTCGTTCAGTTTATCAGTAAAAATGGGTGACGGTATTCTGCCTAAATAGTAGACACAGGTAACTAATAATAAAATACTAAAGATACCAGAGATACCAGCCATCTTTTTTTTTAATTCTGACACAGGGTATTTATTAGATCGAATGTACTTACGAATAGATCTATTTTGCCGTATCCAAACTAATAGCAATC